AAATCCTTCTTTTTCTTTGAACCCACCCAATCAAAAATCCTCCTTTGAGAAAAGGAGAATCGAAAAAATAATATTTTCATACAATATCTTAATTGAATTATATGTAATGATCAATAAATTAAGTTGAATTCTATATCTACACATACCAAAAACATAGAAAAATCCGAATACCAATCTAATCGATTCTATAGATATTTGGGCTAGAGTTGACAAACAAACAAAACCAGCAATATACTTTATTAGTATCGCATAGAAATCTAAATGGGGCGTGGCCAAGTGGTAAGGCAACGGGTTTTGGTCCCGCTATTCGGAGGTTCGAATCCTTCCGTCCCAGAACATATATATTCTCTGACAATATAGATTGCTTTTTTAACAATGTTCTGTTTAAAATCGAAATGTTAGCTGGAATGTGATTGTTGTTTCTGATTTTTTTCTTCGATGAATCGTTTTTTTTTTTCAAAAACTGAATCGAGATACGAAAGAATCCATATTCCCTATCTCATATTCTCTACCCCCTAAATTAGCCTAATTAGATTCAATTTTCTTTTTTGTGGATTTCTTGACTTTTCGCCAAGAAGGGGTTTTTGGTACTAATTCAATTCACTAAGTCTCTTAATTCTTAATCAATGAGGTAGGCTAAAATAGAAAAAAGGAGCAAAAACTGGACTTAATCTGGGCTTGTTTGGCTTTGTGCCCAGCCAGCTCGCATTTCGTAAAAAAAAAAAAAGACTAGGACATCCCCTTCTTTTGATTTATGCTGCATCAGTCCCAGAGAATGGGGTAGATAGGAGTTAATCAGTGATGGGAAGGCGTTCATTTCAATATCTATAAACGGTGACAATTACTCAGTCTATTTGATCGAATTGATAGATACGAAACCCTCCCCATTCTTTGGATTTTATCAATCAGATGAAAAAAAAAAAAGACTTATCTTTTTTCCTAAGATGATCAAAAGTTATTTTTAACTATCAAATTTTCTTGGAATAATGATGTCGAGAGGGGAACTTTCGAAATTGATTCGAAATTTCGAAAGAGAAATAGTTTAAATCATTCCTTAGAAGCTGAATCTTTCTCTCCTATTAAGTCACGTGAAGATGCAGAATTAAAAAGAATTCGTTTATTCGTCTTATTTTATTTATATAAAATATAAAAAAATTTTTTATTATATATATATATATTTATTAATTAATATTATAATGTTAGACAATTTAATATTAGCGATGGGGTCTTACTAAGACTTCTTCAGAAAAATATTTATCCACCCTATATCTATAGATCTATAGTATTAATCTATAGTATTATTTATATCTATATACTATAGATATAGAAGATATAGAAAATACTTTAGATTATGGTGTTTATACATCAGCCCAACCAATGACTATTCATGATTCCATAATTGAATCAATTCCATACCGGTTCTTAGAGGAATGTTATGGTAAAACTTCGTTTGAAACGATGTGGTAGAAAGCAACGTGCGACTTGAAGGACACGATCCGTTGTGGATTTGTACATCCATCATTTTTTGTAGGAATGAAGGTGCTCTTAACTCGACATCATTGGTTCTGTTTCACTAGAACCCCTCGTTTTTTGTTGTCTTGGAATGTAAATAGTCCATGATGGAGCTCGAGTAGAAAGTATTAATTTCTTTCTCGGGGCAAGGGTCTAGGGTTAATGCCAATCAATAAAACAATTAAAACAACTTCGTAAATATATCTAATATATCTTAGGTATGGAAATCGAAAGAATCCAATTCGATCAAGTTTCAAATTAAAAAATTTATTGGAATTGATCAAACTTTTTCGATCCAAAGTGTTTCACGAGGGAATCCATCATCTTGTAGGATTCTTTCATAAAAATCGCAAAAAGGGTATGTTGCTGCCATTTTGAAAGGATTAAAAAGCACCGAAGTAATGTCTAAACCCAATGATTTAAAATAAAACAAAGATAAAGGATCCCAGAACAAGGAAACACCTTTTTAATTGTCTTAATAACTGGATCAGACTGAAGAATCCGATTTTAAACGAGACAAACAAAAAAGGAGGAAAGACCGCTCAATAAATGAAATTGCCGAAAGATTTTCCTTTGAACTGTTTGAAAGTTATCCAACTTGAGTTATGAGAGTACGAATGGTTTCTTTTTCATTTTAAGGAAGAACGAAGAAAAAAAGACTTAGATCTTTAATTGCTTTGATCATTTTATGGATCCAGTTGTCATTTCTTAGATAGAATTCCATACAGAGACAAAACTTCGAATCAATCATTTTTCTCGAGCCGTACGAGGAGAAAGCTTCCTATACGTTTCTAGGGGGGGTGTTGTTCATCTACATCTATCCCAATGAGCCGTCTATCGAATCGTTGCAATTGATGTTCGATCCCGAAGAGAAGGAAAAGATCTTCAGAAAGTGGGTTTTTATGATCCGATAAAGAATCAAACTTATTTAAATGTTCCTGCTATTTTATATTTCCTTGAAAAAGGGGCTCAACCTACAGAAACTGTT